TGAAGCGAATCTAGCTCTCAGACGAGCTAGGACACGAGTAGAGGCTGCCAATGTTATTTCCTACTAGTCAATACATCAAAATAATCAAAAGAAGTTTTTTAGAAGTTCTTTATTATACACCACATTTAGATTCTGCCAATTGAAGACAATCAAGTCTAATCTGATACAACGAAAAAGGGAAGATGAGTAGAAAAACTTATTAGATACCATTGCATTGACTCCGGTATCTAATAAGTTCTACCTACTATTGGATTTGAACCAATGACTCCTGCCGTATGAAAGCAATACTCTAACCACTGAGTTAAGTAGGTAATTTATCACCGCAAAAGAAGACCCATCACCTCGGGGATTATAGATAGAATATTATTTCTAAGCAATACCAATCTGTTAACAGTAAACGGATCAGAGAGTTATCATGTGGGATTAGGGAATATCCATCTTGACAAGAAATTATCTATATGTTAAGATATCTATGACAAGGGCTATAGCTCAGTTAGGTAGAGCACCTCGTTTACACGTGCGCCAATGCTTTTCAAGGGAGCTTATTATGCAATGAACATAATTGATCTTATTGAAAAATCAATGTCTTACTCCATAGATTCGAGAGAACAATAGCCTGACAAATATTGGGTTCGGTCCGATTTTGGTGCGAATTTAGGTGCCAAATCAAATAGAACCCGTCATTGATTTGATAGTTGATAAGGTAAATACCCAGCCCATTCAATGATAGGCATAATGAGTATAAGGGCTTCAAAAAAACCTCTTTTCGTCCTATGAACTTTAAGGTGTATGAAGTCTCATATTCGATTCTTGCAGCGGAACGATAGAGACTCCATTTAACTTAGGTTGATCTAAGCCGAAGGCAGACCTAAGTCAAGGTAACCCTTCTTTGAAACACTTTGGTATTGCTACTAGATCTGAATACAAATAATGAATCAGAGCACATGGAGCCAGCTCATTATCTTCCTGTAAAGAAAAAATATGGTGGACTAACTGATCTTTACATCAGTTGATGAAAGAGCCCAATGCAACAAACAAAATGCATGTTGGGTCTTTGAAACAGTTCGAATCATTTCGATAATAATAAGTTTGATCTGTTTTACCGAGAAGGTCTACGGTTCGAGTCCGTATAGCCCTAATACATTCTATTTGTCTATTTTTGTATAGACATTCTAGTTTAGTATAGTTTTCATTTCCTCATCAGTACTTGTTTATAGACTGGACAGACCGTTGGTTGTTTCATAGAAATGAAATGAAAGCATTACCACATATTCATGTAAATACATAGGGACCTGAAAATCAAAAAAATAATTCATTCCAATGGATCTAATCAGATCAGTATGTGTCAAATCTAGGACAAGAAAAAGAAAGAAAATATAATCGTTCGATGCATTAGATTGTGTTTACGTATTCGTATTTGTATAAAATCAATAAAAGCAACGACGATCCTTTACCTGGATTTTAATGAAAAGAATACTTCGAATATGTTAGAAATCTCTAGACATCTTTTACCCCAAAAATATTATCGGTTTTGATAATAACTATGTTATATTTGATATTATTTTTTTGATAATATTTCATTATCTTATTTCATTTTATTATTTATACATTATATAACATTATATATTTACATATAATTTATATAAGATTATATAAGAAATATATATTTCTAAATATAAAATACAAAGAAATAAATATAAGGAAATAGCAAGAAAAAAACATAGTATTACGTTTCATAATTATGAAACATAGTTATAGTATTACTATTCATTAGAATACATTAGTAATAGAATATTCTATTAGGTTAGATTAGTATATTTTAGTATTTAATTAAATTACTTTTATTATTTAGAATCTTTTATTATTTAGAATTTTTTTATTTAATATTTTTTATATCTTATATCTATTTTTTTATAGAGAATAGAGAAAGCGAGACAAAGTGAGAGAGTTTTGTTTGTGTAAGAACGCCTTATGTCTACACCATATCTAAATAGAATCGAAATCAAAAATGGAATCCCGATTCCGTTGGATGAATCTCTAAACAAGACATGCCACACAGCAAACAAACTCTGAACTATGCACTTTGATTTGATTAAAATCAATTCTTGTTTCACCTAGGAAAACAAGTTCTGGATGAATTGACAATGCCAACCCGAATAATTCAGCATATTCCACATTAATAGGAGTACATTTATGTTTCTGCTTCACGAATATGATATTTTATGGGCATTTCTAATAATATCAAGCGTTATTCCTATCTTGGCATTTGTAATTTCAGGAGTTTTAGCCCCGGTTAGTGAAGGACCAGAGAAGCTCTCTAGTTATGAATCGGGCATAGAACCTATGGGGGACGCTTGGTTACAATTCCGAATCCGCTATTACATGTTTGCTCTAGTTTTTGTTGTTTTTGATGTTGAAACGGTCTTTCTTTATCCATGGGCAATGAGTTTCGATGTATTGGGTGTATCCGTATTTATCGAAGCTTTAATTTTCGTGCTTA